GCCTTAACTTAACTTAAAAAAAATAGAAGAAAAAGCCCCTTCATTAGGAGTTAGAAAAGTCCTACTATAAAAAAAGAAGTAGGGCTGTAATCAGCACATTGATTTTTGCTTTTCGCAATTTTTTTTGAACCGTATGCATCCAAAGGTGCGTGTACGGCTCTTACGGGATAAACTTTTGTCCTACTCAACCGACTTTATCGAGAAAGAGTCCTTTTTGTAGGACAAGAAATTGATAACGAGCTCGGAAACCAAGTTGCGGGTCTCATGCTATATCTCGATATAGAGGATCCGGACCCCGAGTACTATTTGTTTATAAACTCTCCCGGCGGATTGATAGTACCCGGAATCTCCATTTTTGATGCTATCCAAGTTGTGACGGCGGATGTACATACAATATGCATGGGAATAGCCGCTTCAATGGCATCTTTCATCCTGCTCGGAGGAACACAGACCAAACGTATAGCATTACCTCACGCTAGGGTCATGATCCACCAACCTGTTAGTTCTTTTTTTCGGACAGAAACGGGAGAGTTTATCGGAGATTCGGACGAACTGCTAGCAATACGCAAAAGCATCGTAGGGGTTTATGTACAAAGAACGGGCAAATCCATCAAGACTATATCCGAAGACATGGAAAGGGATGGTTTTATGTCAGCAACAAAAGCCAAAACTCATGGAATTATTGATCTTATAGGTGACGAGGCCTATCATATCCTGACAAAAATGCTTCAACGTCCCCGAGCGAGGTTTTTTGAAAACGTCGACTATCATGCATCTCCTAAGAGGATGCTTGGCCGCCGCGATCAAATTTATGAAGAATTGGTTCGAAAGACCAAGGGGGTTACGTCTACGATCACAAACTTGGACTCGATTTTTTATCATAGCTCGACTGTGCCAATTGTTTCTAGTTCTAAGAGAGGGTATGGATAACAATAACTATTTTGACAGGATCAACCGGCTTCGGATGCTTGGCCGCTACGATATAAAGGATTCTCAAAAATGTTATAAAGAATTGATTCGAAAGACCAGAGAAGACTGCGGCGAAGAAGATGCGGGGTCTTTTGAAAACATCGACTATCATGCATCTCGTTTGAATAACGCGAGGCGTCGGATGCTTGGCCGCCGCGATAAAGATTATGAAGAATTGATTCGAAAGACCAAACCGAAGCATTTGGTTGGTGATCAAAAAGAAAGATAGAAAAAATACGTAATCATCTTTGGACCATAATTCAGATGAACTCATGAATTATGGTCCAAAATGGAATCCTTTATCTGCTTACCGGAGTCAAAAAGAAAATAGAAAAAATGCGTAATCATCTGGTTAGGATGGATCTAAGCCAGCCCATTTTATATACGATTTAGCATGCCAACTATTAAACAACTTATTAGAAACCCAAGACAGCCAATAAAAAATGTAAAAAAAACCCCCGCTCTTCGGGGGTGTCCTCAGCGTCGAGGAACATGTACTAGGGTGTATGTGCGACTCGTTCAGATCATGAGCTGGAACAAACAAAAGAAAGGGGTCTTTTTTTTTCCAGTATCAATGACCAGTACCAATGAATAGGTTGGAAGAATTCCATCCAATATATAAATCTAAAAAAAGCCCCATTGTGTATGAAATTTATGGTTTCTATTGGTGCAAATCCAATCACCTCAATTGGAGATGAGAAGCAATTCCCCATTGGTAGCAAATGGTTATCCATTAAGCGGGGGGAATAGTATTTACGAAGCAAAAAATGGATGCTCTAACTCTTGCAAAAACGGACTAACAGGGTCAGCTACCTAGCCAACCTTTGTAATTAAATATCGTTACTGTATGGGTAGATCTCATTGTGAAAAAGGCCCATTACTGGATAATTCATAGGTAGAGTCAAAGAATGTGAACTGTACAAGTTACTAATAACATTGATTAAATGAGGAAAAAGGCTCCGGTGTATAGAGAGGACCTCGCCGTTTAAGAAGCAACCATAGAAACGAAGGAACCCGCTATTTTTTTATCCATTTACCTTTTTATTGATACTTTATATTATACTCAACTTTATTGAGTTTATTTGTTTTGTTGATACCTCGTATTGTATCAATAAATTTCTTATTCGGGGTTAAATGCCTGGAAAAAAATAGCGGTTGGGAAGGTCATAGTAGCAAAAGCCATTGGAATTTTTTTTTATACATCGGAAGAATCCGTTTTGTTATTAATCGACCCAGGAAAGAGGAAAAGAATGGCTGAAAGAAAATAAATCAATTAGTTATTCATCAAAGTTTCATTTGATTCAATGACTAGAATTACACGAGGTTATATAGCACGGAGACGTAGAACAAAAATGCGTTCATTTGCATTAAACTTTCGAGGGGCTCATTCAAGACTTACTCGAATTACTATTCAACAGACAATGAGAGCCTTGGTTTCTACTGATCGGGATAGGGGTAGGCAAAAGAGAAATTTTCGTCGTTTGTGGATCACTCGGATCAATGCAGCAATTCGGGAGATCGGGGTATACTATAGTTATAGTAGATCCATACATGATCTGTACAAGGGGCAGTTGCTTCTTAATCGTAAAATACTTGCACAAATAGCCATATCAAACAGGAATTGCCTTTACACGATTTCCAATAAGATAAGATCATGAAAGTGAAATAAGGAGAGGAGATTGGAAGGTATACACCGTAATGATTTAAACGGGGGGCCCCGGAGAATGAGCTCCGGGAAGGTAGAGTAGAAATGAATATGATCAAAATAGAGTATAGAGTCAAAATGAATGAACACGTTTCAATCAAAAAAAGAAGAAAAATTTTTTACTTGACTACTTTTTTCTTACGACGTGACAATCCCATCTGGATTCTCCCATTTTTTCGAACAAAAAACCAATCTGAGTTGGGGTTCGGATTGGGGTTTTGATTCAATTGCAATTCAGAAATAGGCCTATCTATTTATTTATAGTGCGAGGACCTGTAGCTCTAGGAGTCGACTGAGTTCTCTCAAATTGTTTATCATTATTAAGAAAGGGTAACAAAGATAAAATACGCGCTTGTTTTATAGCAATAGTAATTAATCGTTGTTGTTTCAAAGTCAATCTATTCACTCGTCTAGATAATATTTTTCCTTGTTCACTAATAAATCTACTAATTAAACTCATGTTTCTATAATCAATTCGATCCCCCGGCCCAATTGGGGGCAAACGCTTACGAAAAGATCGCTTGGATTTAAGAAAAAGTCGCTTGGATTTATCCATGGTTTACTCCTTATCTTTAAAATCCTATTTCTGAATTCTAATTGAATTGGGGATCCGGCCGAAATAGGATTTGGTTGTTTTCTTTTTTTTTATATTATATATATTATGTAATTATTATGTTATGTAATTTATTGCTGTTCCTTGGAGGGGTTACACGCGCGTTACATTACGTTTTATCTATTTCTGTATCTCCCCATGAATCGTATGCTTGTAACAATAGGGACAAAACTTTCTCAATTCCAATCGACTCGGCGTATTGTGTCGATTCTTTTGCGTAATATATCTGGAAATGCCCCGCGATTCTTTATTAATACCGTTTCGGACACAACTGTTACATTCCAAAATAACGCTTACTCTGACATCTTTCCCTTTGGCCATGAACCTCCTTTTTGATTTTTGATTCCCTCAACTCTTCCATTTTCGATCCGAAACGAAGAAGAAAAAAAGAAGTTGCTGACTCGAAATCCAATTCTTAAATATTTCATTGCAATCAATAGAAAAATAAAATAAAAAGAATAAGTAATACAACGATTTCTAACTATCAATTAGTTATTGGTATTTCATTTAAGTATCTTTCTTGTATGCTTTTGTTGTCTTCGACCCTTATTTTTCCATTTCTGCTCTCCCTCTATTAATTCAGCCTAACCCCAAGTTTCGTTGCGGGTGAATCTTCTTTGATTCTTTCTCTTTCCTTCTTTTTTTTTTAGGATAAAAAACGGACAGTGACAGAAAGAACAAAACAAAGAAAAGGGGGGTAGTCACAGAGAATTTCTTGTATCTCTAATCTTCTTCATCCCTAACTAGAATGAAAAAAAAGGGAATGTCAACGCATCTGGGAATAAACGATTGATCTCTATCAATAGACCTGCCAAAGAGCCGAACCATAGCGTGCTTAACACGGGTGCCACGGATAGATATGTTTTTATATCTCGCATTGAAAATCCTCCTTTTTTTATTGTAATACATATATGATCAGATACGTAGGTAGTTAAGGCTCACTTGTATTTGTACGCGGAATCCCTAACTAAAATAGATATATCTATAACGCCCCGGCAAATGAGATTTTCATTTCTTTACAACGGAAAAAGACGCCCACTTACTTTCTGAACATTACTGATAGAAATGGATTTATTGATGTATATGTTAGGTTTAATATATATAATTATATATATAATTTTCATTAGAATATATATTTTCTTCTTTGATTCTATGTTATAGGAGACGAAAAAGAAGAAATGGCAAGAGAAATTTTCGATCAATGGAGGAAATAACGATGTGGAAAACAAGATGGGGATTCTCTACAATGACACTGTAGTCCAATTGAAAGGGATGTAGCGCAGCTTGGTAGCGCGTTTGTTTTGGGTACAAAATGTCACGGGTTCAAATCCTGTCATCCCTATCCATTACTTCTTCTACGCGCAGTAATGAAAGATTCATTAAGATCAATGAAATTTGGACATACATAATCCTTTATGATACTATATGCATACAAGATATGGTAGGGGTTACAAAAGAAATTCCTTTTATTTAGATTTATGGTATTTTCTATTGTGATAAGATAAGAAAGCGCTCTTAGTTCAGTTCGGTAGAACGCGGGTCTCCAAAACCCGATGTCGTAGGTTCAAATCCTACAGAGCGTGATTCTGTTCTTCTTAGGTCGAATTACAATGAAATCACTTTACTAACTTGAGGAGCAATCCAAATTTGACCTCCGCCTTTCTTTAATACGCAGGAGGTCAATCAAAAAAAGAGATGGATGTTATTTCAAAA